GGGGGGGGCTACATGATTCTAAGCATCTGTAGGTTTGTTTTCTAATAAGATTGTAAACCCCCTTGAATAAAGAAAGATTCTAGTACTAGTAGTGGAGTGGAAGGGAAGCGAGAAGTCTTGATAGCCCTACCCCTACCCCTGCTAATGGAATATCTACTGGCTGGGTCTTGAATTAGGGAGTCGTGGTGGAAAGGGCAAAAGATACTTTGTATCCAAACTCGCAAGAGTTTCTGAGTGATCGGGCATTTAATCAAAATTATTTCCAATAAGAAATAGAGGTGGATAATGATCTTATTTTGATTTTTTATTTAGGAAGACGAAAGGCAATAAAAGAAACAATACAGTAGGTTTTATTATTCTATACGTTCCATTAATAACATTTCCTTGATATTTTCCAAGAGTGTTACTGCCTATTTTCTTTTGCTTGTGCTTAATGTTTACCAATTCTACTTGAAATCAATTCTAAGTGGATTTATTGGATTGGTTCATCAATAGTGTTGGGTTGGCTCAGAACCCTCCTTTTTTTGACTCTGCACCGTTGATTCCCCTATTATTAGTGAACAAGAAAATTCCTTCATATTCATAGAGATAGGGGACATAATTTACATGGATATAGTAAGTCTCGCTTGGGCTGCGTTAATGGTAGTCTTTACATTTTCCCTTTCCCTCGTAGTATGGGGAAGAAGTGGACTCTAAGGGTACTACTAATTGAGTTGAGGAATCAAACTGTAGTGTATCAATTGTTTTATTTGTTTTCCTCTTTACTGTTCAAATAGAAAGTAGTTAAGTAGATATGTTTTATAAGAAACAACATAGACATAGCGATTGCTCAATAAAATACTACGCAAAATAAGATCTTGCTTTGGGCGAGCCACATATTGTGTACTTACCACTTGTTTTATTATTTTCGAAATTTATTTGATTTATGTTTTATGGACTTGTTTCATATTTCCTATCATGGTTAAAGTTAAAAGATAAAGATTTCGTTTACTACTCCTTTTCAAAAGTTACCATACTCATCCCATAGAGCTCCTTGAAGCATCTGTCAACGGCTCAATCAATTACTTCTTCGGAATGCCAAAAAAAAAAGGATTACTTGGTTTCTTATACCATTTTTCTTCGTTAATTTGATTCTTTCGACCAATTCCCGGATTCATATTCGAAATAAAAAAATCTGAAATCTCGGAATTCGAATAGAAATCGTAAGAGTAAGATTTCTTTTTCCATTTTTTCAGATTGGATGGAATGGAATTCCTACAAATCAAATATCAAATAGATGAAGATATAATATATTTTAGATTGATCTATATTAAGCCTCCATAAAAGTACAACTTTATACACTATAATAACCATAATAAACAGTATCTAGTATATGGTAGAAAGATTCATATATTTCTTTCTACCACATACTATACTGTTGGATCTCATAGAATACTGCTGATTCTAGCCCGATCATTTCATTTAAGACGCGAAATTAGAATTGCTTTTTATTTCTTCAATCATTGATAAGAACTAAGAAGTCAAATTTCATTCAAATTAATCATTTTGGCTGATTGTTTTTACGTAAATAATAAGTAAAAAAGCAGTCGGAATTAGAATAAATAATGCAGTAGCAATAAATGCGAGAATATTTACTTCCATAATCTCATTGTTTCTTTTTTTTTTTTTTACTTTGCAATAACTCGGGATTTAATCCCATAGAGATGATAATGATAAAATTTTCGCCCTTTAAATTTAATGGGATAAATTTGAATTACATCGCGATAATATTGAATCGAATCAATATTCAATATTATGAATAACAATATCTATATCTAAGCTATCAAATGGATTCATCATCAAGAATTGAATAGTATAACATAGAAAGATCCTTTATCCATACCGAATCCAAAAAAGGATTCCCGATCCAACCAAGAATTCTTTATATTTATCATTCTTTTCCATGCTTTATTTTCTATAAGCATAACCCCGCCCCCTCCCTTATACAATCATCTGACCGCCTCTCCACTTCTATTCTAGTAGTTAGAAACCCAACCAAACAATAGAAGTTAAACGGAAAGAAGTTAATTGAGTTTTAAACTCCGTTCTTTTAATGATCTAATTTTCTTAGAAGACAAAGAAGTGTGATAAAGATGAAAGTCCCGGTATAAGTATAAAAAATCTAATATTCCATCAAATTCAATTCACTATTTATTTGCCTTCCCGAGGGGGGGCCTAAAAAGGATCTTTTCTTTTGCTAAGAGGGTCAGGATCCTTGTTTAATCTTTCTTTTATTAAATGAATATCCTCTTTCTTTGGAACACATATATCAAAGGTGGAGTGTACAATTTGAATAAGATAATTTGTTTCCAATTAATAATTGAGATTGCACACAATCGGAATCAAAAATAAAAAACTTCATTTAATCCGAAAAGTATTCTATCAGAGTAACGATGGTAAATTAATGTATTTAAGAAAAGAGTTCCATTATACGGATCGAAAACAATCGAAAAGTCCGACCCAGTACGGCACCTCGTACAATTCTGAATATATAAATTCAGAATTGTACTAATCCACATATGTCTCTCTCCCATCAATTGGGATTGGTAGATGTAATGGGAATTTCAGGATTTCTTTGCTGAGAAATGCGAAAAAAAAAGAAATAAAGTTCTACGAAATTCTGCTCCCTGTCCCCTTTTTTCACAGAAAAAGGGAAATGAGTTAAATATTTATCGGGTCTGCCGGGACTGACGGGGCTCGAACCCGCAACTTCCGCCTTGACAGGGCGGTGCTCTGACCAATTGAACTACAATCCCCGGGAAAGAAGTTGTATAGCATATATTATTCTTATGATTTCATTCAAACCATTTATTTTAGTTCTATTTCGAATCGCCGTGTTGTAATATAGATGCGAGTGATATATTGATATCCTCACGAATACGCACTTTCGTGAGGGTGACATGAATCAGGAATCGGAATCACTAGCAATCCTTTTGCTATTGTCAAATCGATTGAAAATCTATTTTTGTTTTGAATGAAGAAAAAGGGTTGTTTTTTTTTTTTCTTTTTTCCGCTTTTCTTTAAACTTTAGACTTACAGATTCTGGTATGAATGTAGATCATTAGCAAAATCGGGAAACAAGCAAATAAATAGAAGTTGAGGGATATAGCCGACAGTTTTCTTTATTTCCGGGCATTTATGGAAAACGAATGGGTATATCATTTCATGGCGAGTCTGCAAATTTTTTGGGCCGAGCTGGATTTGAACCAGCGTAGACATATTGCCAACGAATTTACAGTCCGTCCCCATTAACCGCTCGGGCATCGACCCAAGAAGAGTAAATTCTAGACTTATTGATAATCCATAATCAAATCAAATTCCTTTCGTAGTATCCCTACCCCCAGGGGAAGTCGAATCCCCGCTGCCTCCTTGAAAGAGAGATGTCCTAAACCGCTAGACGATGGGGGCACGCCTGCTCGACCGTCATCATACTATGTTTATAGTATGAACAGTTTTTCCAATTGTCAATATAATGACTAGATCCGCCGATCCTTCTGCTTTTCATGATTCCATAGAATTTTTTGATTCGTCATTTAATTTATAGAATAATAATAGCGATTAGAATGAATGGTTCATAAAGATAAATTTGGATCTATGTCGAATTGGTGGGTACATGTATCAATCAAGTTAATATAGGGGTCAAATAAAAGAAAAGTAATTTAGGATCGGTCTTGAAACAATTCGTTGCATTGATATTTATCAAATCCAACAAACCATTCTTGCCCTATACTCGCGGAATAAATAAAATGAAATTGATCATTTCTTTTCTGGAACGGGCCACCGGCCCGCCGGCCTTTATGACTTTATTGAATGTACTTAATATATAATATATATACATAGATCTATCTTATCCCTAGAGTGACTTACTCGGGAGTTAAACCAAGTGGGCCCTTTTAACTCAGCGGTAGAGTAACGCCATGGTAAGGCGTAAGTCATCGGTTCAAATCCGATAAGGGGCTTTAGGTTTTTTCATAAAACCCCCGGCTTAGTATTCTATTTGAGGGGAGAATAAAGAAAGATATTGTTGCTATTTGTAATAAAAAAAAGTAACCAACTGTAGAATTCCCTTTTTAATTATAATCTAATTAACTTATCATTATACTAAGTTATATATAGTATCGTAATCATATATAGTTATAGTTCTAAAGTTGAACATTTGTTTATTCTATTTTATTTAGATTATAATGAGAATGAATAATGATAAGTCGTTTCTTGAATTGCCAAATCCTCCGATTTTCCACGATTCTAATCAAATCTAGTGGACAAATTAGAAATCAACAAAAGAATTGAAAGTAGGTGGACCTGACCTATTGAATCATGACTATATCCAATATTCTGATATTCAAATTCGATAGAGATGAAATTGGAACGGCGGTTTTTTATTTCATTTCTTTGGACTCCATAAGAATTTGTCGATATTTCTGATTAAATCTTTTTGTTCCCAAATATTACATAGGAATAAATTGCTATTCCGTAGAGCCAATCTTTATTTGATTCCAGATCCCGGTTTTCTATACCAAACCAAATATTTACATATCGACGCATTCGATATATATAATAGATATTTTCTTTTTGTTCCAATACATATACATAGTACATAGGATGGAGAAGGAATACGAAAAAGAGACTTTCATTTCCAGTCTCTTATTATTATTTTTTATTTAATATGGAATTGAATTTCAGGAATAAAATGGGCAATTCTTGTTTTTCTGACGGATCCAAGTAACTAGAAAAATATTCGAAGTGTCTTTCTTGCTTCGAACTGCGAAAATCCACATTCTGGTGTTTTATTTTTGATTCATCGGAAGGAGAAAAAAGAGAAATATAATAAAAAAGATGATAAAAGAAAAAGAGTCAAGTCTAAAATAAAGTAATAAAAAATAGGATACTGTAGTAATTTAGTATACATAGAAATTAAATGAATCCATAAAGTAAAGAAAAGGGATTTCTTTTTATCAATC